AAGATTTAGTCTCCGATTCATATTTCGTCGACCAATCCTTCCTAATTCACATCTTTGTTGAAAGAATTTTTTTTGTAATTCCTTACATAAGGATTCAGAAAATACCGGATCTCCGCCTACACAAGCAAATTGTTGATAAAACTCCAAAATGGCATTTTCTTTTGACCCAATTTTTTTTTTCTCTTTCTCATTCAGGAAGGACAAGAAAATCTCAGGATAGCAAACATTCTCTAGAATTTCTCTTAGATTCGAACCCATAGCTGATGATAGAACTAGAATAGATATTTTCTGTTTCCTACTCACACGAGCCCATATCCTTGCTTTTCGATCAATCTCTAATTCTAATCTTCCTCCCCAATCTGATATTATGGTCCCGGTATAGACCGAAATTCCGTTATGGTCCAATTCTGACCGGTAATAGATACCGGGACTTTGCAATATTTGATTGATCACAATTCTGTATATTCCATTTACTATAGAAGTTCCCAGGGAATTCATTAAAGGAATGTTTCCAATAAAAAGAGTTTGTTCTTGCATATCCCTACTGGTTTTCCAAATTAATCCCGCGGATACATATAATTCAGAAGAATATGTGAGTGATTCATATACAGCATCTCTTTCTTTTATCAAAGGTTCTACCAATTGATATGTTTCCACAAATAATTGAAATTCAATTTCTTGATCTGTATCTTCAATTTTTGGAAACTTATAAAGTTCTTCTGTTAAGCCCTGATCAATGAATCTACAAAATCCTTCAAATTGTATCTGATTAAACCCAGGTATTGTAGACATTCCCTCATTTCCATCCCCGAGCATTTTGAATTTCCCTTTTCTCAAAAAATTCCATTATTGAACCATTCTTCATCAAATCATATGGATTGATTTAGCAATGATGGAATTTCTATTTTGTTTACTGAATCGCATGAAATTTGACTCACCCCGTATATGGAATGTATGAAATGCATATGAACGGAGGAATAAAGACAATTTTATATTCAAATTGGAATTTGGAACAGATAGAAAATCGAAAGGAATTAATAAATGCCACTTAGGCTTATGGAGTTTTGGATAGAATATCAAAAAAAAAGTGATTCCATTTCTACCATTATTATGATATTACATACTCTAATCCGATTGGGTACCAGAAAAAGAAATGGATTCGGATTTCATCTGTTCGATGATATAAAGACATTATAATCATCAAAAATATAGAGTTGATATTTTTTTAGCACTTAACTTTTTCACGGATTCTATTGTTCAACAAATGATTCGCATAAAAGAGAGATACTTTTATTTTACCTTTTTTTCTTTTTTTAGTAGAATACGATTGAAGGGCGTAACATAGTAATAAAGTTTGTATTTATTAACCATGTGTAGATAGCTATCTATGTTTCCTCCTTTATTTAAGTTCTATTCGGGACAGCGCGTGCTATGCTATATCAAAATTTCCATTTTCTATTCCATCTATTGAATGAAAAATTGAAGCACTACAATTTACTAATAATTCTCTATAGTCATCATATATAGATATGATATCCAATTAGATATTTGTATAACAATTTATGTTCTGGGGTTTACATATACTTCTATTTGCTGTTATAATGGAAATTGGAAAGGATTTTTTTTTATGGAAAAGAATCAATACTGATTAGTTATGTATCAATTTGGATTTTCTTATATAATTAGAATTAGGATTAAGAAAAGACAATTTTGGATTCAAATCCAAGAATCGTTCATGAATTTACAGTCCCATTTAATAGTTAATGGTTCCAATTTGTCCTAAATTTTGGCTTTTGGGACTGAAAAACCACATTTGGTTTTTCAATTTTTCAATATCAATATAAAAAAGAGAGGGAAAATTTTTAGATATTTCGTTTTTGAGATACTATACATACAACCGAAGGGATGGATCCAATCCAAAAAACGAAGGATTTTTTTCTTTTCGGGCAGGGGTTAAATTTAAGAAAACGGGATTCAAGATGCAAGTCCAATAAAAAAAGAAGTTTCGGAATCCCCCACTCGACGCAAACAAAGGGAGACTTTTTTCATCTATTTTGTAGGGTATCATACATTTTGGCGGCATGGCCGAGCGGTAAGGCGGGGGACTGCAAATCCTTTTTCCCCAGTTCAAATCCGGGTGTCGCCTGATCAAGAAAAAACTCGAAATCTCTTATTTCGTTTTGCTGACATAACTCGCTGAATTTTTCCCCAGCAGAAGCAAACAAAGTAAAAGGACTCTTGAGACTTGCTTGCTTGGTTCGAAACATCTGGAAGTTTGGCTCTCGAAAGCTAAAGTGCTCTAAATCCTTGCCTCTAGGATTCAAGGACAGATGAATGGTGGAAGGGCTCTCATATAAAGATTTATTGATTCCCTTCCACTACTAATGTAGTGTTTAATTACCGGGTCCTGAATTCGATTGGATAGCCCCACGGAAAATCGAATTAGTGGTTGTGGAAAGGGCTGAAGATACTTTCTATAGAGACTCAGGAGAGTCTCTAA